TTTAATTAAAATAAAAAAATATCATAGTCGGAATTCTCTTATCCCATTCGGAAAGATATCACCTCATAATTATCTCTGGCTGTTTATGTCTCTAGCATGACCACTTGATAAAATGTGGAGGAAAGTAGGACAAATGGCCGATACTACTGGAAGGATTCCTCTTTGGATAATAGGTACTGTAGCTGGTATTCTTGTGATCGGTTTAATCGGTATTTTCTTTTATGGTTCATATTCCGGATTAGGTTCATCCCTGTAATAATTGGATGAACTGAGTTGTAGACATGAAAACATAATAACTCAACGGGATCCCCCTCGAATCAGACAAGGAAAGAGGGGGTAGGTCCCGTTGGGTTATTAATAGTCATAGTCTTTTTTTTTTTTTTATAAGTTCGTTGAAATTGAAGAAGTTCTATTTGCCCAATAAATTTACCTAATATTTATTTTTGTTTGTCCACTACCACTATTTACGTAATATTACGTAATAAATCTAAAACAAAAAATATGAGAAACCTATAAAAAAAATTCAAACTACAAATAGAAATTTTTTACGAACGGGCTCGAGAATCATTATTAATTTGACACAAGAAAGGGTTGTGGAAAATTCCGTTTCTTGTGTCAAGGACTAAGAGACGAACAATTCCCCCTAAAACCCTTTGTTCCTCTCATTTATACTTTGGTTTATATTCTCCTCTTATTTATCTTTTGTTTTGATTCTATTAAAATATAAAACTATTGATTCATTCTATATCATACCGTTTAAGTTTGGATTCAAAAAACAAAGAAATAAAGAAGAGTTAAGTAAAACCAAATAGTCTTCTTCACAATATACTATGACCAGCAATGCGGTATAAGTAATTCCCGAAATCCGGTAGAAAAGAATATAAACAAACAAATTCTTATTCGCAATTACATAATATAATTGCGAATAAGAATTTGTTTCGTTTTAGAACTTGATGTTGATAAATCTGCAGATCTAGAAATTCATTTCGGACAATTGAACCTTCTCAAACTGTTTCTTTTTAAGAACCAAAAAGATTTGTGCCAAAATAACGGATGCCAAGAAAAGCAAAAGACCTTGGACACGTAATGTATCCTGAAGTACTATTTCCGCATCCCCCTGACCAAATCCACCCACATTAGGATTACTCGTTAATGGTTGATCAAGTTTGATGGATTCGCCCTCTGAAACAAGAAGTTCCGGTCCTGGAGGGATAATATCAACCACTTGACGTCCATCCGATGCATCCGCTATGGTTATTTCGTACCCCCCTTTGTCTTTTCGTATGATTTTGCTTACTATACCTGCTGCTGTAGCATTATAAACATTATTGTTACTCTTGCTCCCGTCGGGATAAATCTGCCCCCTTCCCCTGTTCCCGCCTACGTATATGGGATATTTTAAGAAGTGAACATCTTTCTTAGTAGCGGGGTCCGGGGAAAGAATAGGAAAGGTGATTTCACTATATTTCTGACCAGGAACAGGACCTATCACAAGAATATTTTTTTTAGTGGGGCGATAGCTCTGAAAAGACAGATTTCCTATCTTTTCTTTAATCTCGGGCGAAATGCGGTCGGGGGGGGCTAATTCAAACCCCTCGGGTAAAATAAGAACAGCCCCTACATTCAAAGCTCCTTTTTTACCATTAGCAAGAACTTGTTTCAGTTGCAGATCATAAGGAATTCGAACAACTGCCTCAAATACAGTATCAGGAAGTACCGCTTGTGGAACCTCGATATCCACGGGTTTATTAGCTAAATGGCAATTGGCACATACAATACGGCCAGTTGCTTCTCGTGGATTTTCATAACCCTGCTGTGCAAAAATGGGATATGCATTTGAAAGGGGTGCCTGGGTTATTATATATATCATGAGCGATACGGAAATGGATCGAATAATCTCTTTCTTTATCCAAGTCCAAGAAAAGGTATTTTTAGTTTGCATGGTCCAATCATTGATCCCGAAAATTTCTACAATAAAATTAGGTAGGTCGCTAGTATAGTTCCCTATCTATAATTTTGATATTTACTTAAATTTTAAATAATTTTACTGGAATATTGGAGGAATCCCTTGGATGGGTAGAAAGAATAAGTACAATTTTGAATGTTTTCCTTATGTACAAAGTAACAAGTAGTATAATTGGATCGTTCGATCATTTTTCAGTCATTCATTGAATGATAAATCACTACAAGTGAAGGAGATACACGATTTAAATAACGAAAGATCCAATATTTAAAAATTGTATCTAAAATGACTGGAAAAGTAGAAACAAGACCGGATATAATTTGCTCATTATGAGCAAATCCAAAATCTTTGTAGACAGAGCCAATCATTAATTCCCAACCGTGGGGCGAATGGAATCCTATACATAAATCAGTTAATAAAAGAATAGAAAAGGCTTTTATTGTGTCGCTTAAGTTATATAGGAATTCTTGAACCCAAGAGTTAAGAATAACGAGTTCTTCATTACCTAGAATAGAATAACCACTTAGAATAACGAAACAGATTATATTTGTCGAGAAGTGTAAAATTGTATGGATGCGACCCTCGTTGTGCATCTTGATCAATTGGATCGTTTCTTTGTAGATTTCGATGTGAGGCTTTTGTAAATGTGTTTCCGGGTATTCCTTTATCATTTCGTCCAAACGTAGGAGTTCCTCTAAGTCTATGAATTTTTTTAGAATACTCTTTTCTTGAATATCATTTAAAAAAATTTCGGATTTACTAGTATTCCACCAATTAGTAACCCAAGATTCCATACTTTTATTAAATGAGAAAGAGATACACCAAGGCAAAAATACTATAGATCCAAGATATAGAAGGGAAATTAATACTTTCTTTTTTACCATTTTTTCGTCTGTGAATTTTTTTATTTTTAATGAACGCACCCCATTCGGCGACTCTATACGATGCTGATATTTCTATCAAGCATAAGTTCTATTACAAGTCATCGAGCCCATGAATCTATTTCCGGTTTTTTTTTATGATTCAGTATAGTGTTTAGTCCTTGAATTTAGAAAGAATACAGAAATAGAATAAGAAAAAACCCACTTCAAATTAATAGTAGTCAGATTTCAAGACGAAAGAACTCCCGTTTTATCAAAATTTTAAATATTTCAAAAAAAAAATACTTTGACTTTATTATGATTATGAAATATTTTGTTTTGATATATGATGAATCTATTATTTAAATTTGTTACTTTTTTTGTTACTGAATTGAGTTAAGTGAATTTACATACGCATAAAATAATTGTGGACACAAAAAATTTAGTTTTAGAATTGTTTCGTATACGTTTGCTTTGGCTCGAATAAGCATTCTGACGAAACTTAAGTTAAGAGTTAAGTTATGCTATATATAAAAAAAAAAAAGAGGATTCTTGACTTTTTTCTCTCTTGAAAAGTATTCATTCTTCAGTTCTTTTTCTTTTTTCAAAATACTTCAATTGGTACACGCAAGAAATAGGCCAATTCAGCAGCTTTTTGCTCAATTTCTCGTGGAGTCAAATTCTCATCAGTACGAGTCAAGGGAATGGCCCCCTGTCCTTTGATTTCCATATAAAGGACACGACGGGCATAAATACCCTCTTTAATTTCGATTCTGATGGACTGAATGTCTTTCATAAGGAATCGGAGGAATATGCGACGATTTTTTCCAGGGAATCCCCAACGAAAAATACACACTACACCCTCTTTTATATCGAATCGATCATAACCACTACCCACATTCCACGAAATTGTGCACCACAAATAGGAACTAATAAAAAGACCCGCGATCCCATAAAAAGACATCACGATCCCTTGTGGAAAAAAAATTATTTGCTGAGAAGGAAATAAAGATATAAAATTCCTACCAAAATAACTGGACGTTCCAACCAATAAAAACCCTAATGAACCTAAAAAAAGAATAAAGGCCCAGCAGAAATTACTTGTTTTTCGAGACCCCGCGATAAGTTCTATCCATATACGTTCTGATCGCCAACTCATACTATACCTAGTTGCATTTTATTGTAATTGGTAGAATAACAAAAATAATTTTTTTTACTTTTTTTTGTTGCCGAAGTAACTCTCATCAACCAGCACTATTATGATGTGAACCTTGAGGGGTAATTCATTGAATTTCTTAGATCCAAACTAAAAAAATAACATCCCTTTCATATGATTTACCATATGATTTCCTAATACATATAGATTTCCATTTCATAAATTCCCCCCGACTCCGATCTATTTGAAAATAGTTATAATTCATTTACCCATATATAATATTTACACATACATAAAAGCTTATGCCCAAAGGAAGTCACATGTTATACCATATTCTACTAAATATATAGCCGTGTTATGATCCAAGTAAGTCTTGAAAAAAAATAGATAAGATTTGTCCTTAGCGTATCTAAAAAATTTTGTTTTTTTGAACATAAAGAAATAAAGAAGCCATTGCAAGTGCCGGAAATACTAAGCCCACTAAAGGCACAAAAATTGAAGGGAAGCTGTTGAGAGTTATCATAGAATGGGTACCTCGATTTAATATTTGTACCTGTTATTTATTGTTATCGTTTTATATTAATATTTTAACCTTATCCTTATATTGTTATAAAGATATCTTATAATTCATATATAATATTATACTAAGTATACCTAAGTGAGTATATATATACTTAATAGTGAGTATATAAGTATATGTTTTAATAAATATATATTAATTAATAAAATACAATAAATATGTAAATAAATGGGCCTATTCATCTTTCTACATGTTTCTACATGAAATATATGTATGATAATCCACCCTTTATATTATTCATCTTATTAGTTATTATCTTGTTCTTATCTTATAAATTTAATAATTTAATAAAATTTACTAAAGAAAGGGTTTCTTACAAATTTATAGAGAATTCGTTATAATAATTGACCCCCCAAAAAGGATTCTTAGTGGGGTATGATTTTCGGGAGATATAGAAAGATGCAAGACCTTGTTAACTAATTTCACGGAAGAAAGAGAAAG